CCTAAAAAAAAAATCTATAATTCTATCTCCATTATCTAAACGACAACGAACCCGTAACATATCAGGGGTTCTGTAATTAAACCTTCATCACTTTATTTTTGTTCTTTCATTTTTTGTGAAAACCCTTGAACTATCAACTAATGAAGCACGACTTATATCATATTAGAAATCCTCTCTTTTTTTTTTTACAAAAAAGAGATAGGGAAGTTTTGTATAGAATTCGCATATTATAAAGATTACCATATATAACACAAAATTTCTCCGCCCATTTTTTCGAGTCGAGCCTCTCGGTCTGTCATTATACCCCTAGAAGTGGAAAGAATTACAATCCCCATCCCTCCTAAAATTCTAGGAATTTTTTGATAGTTAGAATAGATTCGTAGCCCAGGTCTACTGATCTGTTTTAAATTAAAAAAACTTTTAAATGGTCCTTTCCTATTCCTTTTATGTCGTAGGGTTAAAACCAAAAAATTTTGGTTGTTTTTAAAATGTTTCCTTACGTTTTCAATAAAACCTTCTCGTAAAAGTATTTTCACAATGTTTTCAGTGATGTTAGTAGATGGTATTCGAACCATTTCTTTTCTAGTCATGTCAGCATTGCGTATAGAGGTTATTAGGTTAGCAATAGTATCCTTACCCATGATAAACCAAAATGAGTGTTTCTTTCGAATTTTAATATAATTAACATGCTCTTTATTTATTCAATATTTTAAAATTTGGAAAAGTATATACGTGAGATACAATCTATTAATTAATTTCATTCAAATATTCTAACTTTATCTCGGTCTCATCTTATAACACTTCAGGTGCTAATGAAATAATTTTAGTGAAATTTAACTGTCTCAATTCGCGGGGGATCGCACCAAAAATTCGGGTTCCTTTTGGATTTCCCTCTTGATCAATAACAACCGCAGCATTGTCATCATAGCGTATTATCATACCGTTTTCACGTTTGAGTTCTTTACAAGTACGTACAATTACAGCTCTAATCACTTCTGATCTTTCTAGAGGTGTATTTGGGACTGCTTCTTTGATTACAGCAATAATAACGTCACCAATATGAGCATATCGTCGATTACTAGCTCCTATGATTCGAATACACATCAATTTTCGGGCCCCGCTGTTATCCGCTACATTCAAATGGCTTTGAGGTTGAATCATATTATTTTTGTGAATCTGTTCTTTCAATTCAAAGGGCTAAAAAAAAAAACAAAAAGAAATATTGTTTGTTCAAACCAAACAAAAAAGAAATTTGAAATGGCAATTTTTTTTTGCATACCAAAGACCACTTTCCTTTGATTCTACATTCCTATCCCGAAATAATGAATTGGGTTCGTATAGGCATTTTGGACGCCGCTATTGAAATAGCTTTTCTGGCTATATTTTCTGCTACTCCGCCCATTTCATAAAGTATTCTACCAGGTTTAACGACACTTACCCAATATTCAGGAGATCCTTTCCCCGAACCCATACGTGTTTCCGTTGGTCTTACTGTAACTGGTTTGTCTGGAAATATACGTACCCATATTTTTCCGCCACGTCGTGCATTTCGTGTCATTGCTCTTCGTCCCGCTTCTATTTGTCTAGATGTGATCCAAGCGGGTTCAAGTGCCTGAAGAGCATATCTACCGAAACAAATATGATTACCTCGATACGAAATTCCTTTCATTCTTCCTCTATGGTGTTTACGAAATCTAGTTTTTTTGGGGTTATAGTGGACGGTTGGTTGTTTTTTCTCAATTCCATCTCTACTACAGAACCGGACATGAGAGTTTCTTCTCATCCAGCTCCTCACGAATGAAACGATTCCAAAAGAATAGACTATACATATATAGTGTCAATAATAGACTGAATTAGGGTATTCTTTGAGATTTCATCTAATCTATTATCGATTTTTCTCTCTTCTTTTGAGATCGAACTAAATATGTATTCTATTTATACATGATTTACATATTTATATATTTTATATATTCAAAAAAATTATAGATAATTTTTTTTTTAAGGTCTTATAAATAATGGAATCTTTATTTGATTTTGGTTTCTCTTTTCTTTTATTATCTATTATTTTTTTTGGGTCTTTGAGCGACCAAAATATAGAAATTCAAGCCAATAAAAAAAAGTTCGCGGGCGAATATTTACTCTTTTTATATCTATTTCCGTTCTAAGCTTAACTCATGAAATGACCTTTTCGAATTAATGGATTGGTCTTGGGTGGATTCCGCCATCCTACCCAATGAATCATTAATATTTATTTTCAATAGAATATTATGTATTCTTGGGTTCCCTCGTCCCCATCATTTCTTGATTAATGGTTAGGTCTTAATTCTACAATGGAGCCCCTAATGAATGAAATTTGTTGTTGAGTCAATCTTCTCAGTCTTTATTGACTCAGGGCTCTTGGCTTTTTTCTTCTATTAACAGATTAATCTAATTATGAATCAATCAGTATTGCTGTTTTCTTACACTACCTTTTATGAGATGACTCATAGACCTTACATATTCCATATTGGAATCTTATATCATTGATATTCTTTTTCTCTCTTTCTTTCACCCTTCCATTTATCCGTATACTTTTAATGCTTCACAACTGATAATTAGATTGGTGTTTTTGTTTATGCAAAAAAGATTTCAGTTGCTACAATGATATGACATGCCCAGTATAACATATCTTGACTGCTTTCTTTTTTCGATCCAGATAATGTGAAACGATGAGTTGGTTATTTTTTTTTATTATTATTAATTCATATTATGTTATGGTCAGGTCTATTTTTATCCTAACAGAAAAACCAACGAGTCGCACACTAAGCATAGCAATTATTTCAAATAATTAATTGAATTTTAATTCAAGCCTATAGAATTTCTCATTTACTATTAAAAAAAAAATTCATTTTTTTTTGTTTTATCATTGAATAAAATAGAAAGACAAATTGAGGAAAGGCTTTTTATTCCTCGTCTACAAATATCCAAATTTTAATCCCTAATATCCCATAGATAGTTGCAACTGTATAGGAACAATAATCAATTTTAGCTCGAATGGTTTGTAGAGGAACCCTACCTTCTCTGATCCATTCAACACGTGCAATTTCTTTTCCGTCTATACGCCCTGCAATTTGTACTTGAATTCCCTTTGTACCTGCCTGTTCAGTTAATTCAATAGCTTTTTTCATTGCTTTTCGAAATGAAACTCTATTCTTTAGCTGCCCGGCTATAAATTCTGCAAGAATAGTAGGGTTTCCATAAGGGTTTTCAAGTCTTGTAATAGCAATGTTTAGTTTTCGGTTGACAAAATTTAACTCTTTTTGTACATTCATTTTTAATTCTTCGATTCTTTGAGACCCACTTTCTATTAATAACTTTGGGAAGCCCATATAGATTATTACCTGAATGAGATCAATTCTTTTTTGAATCTCGATACGTGCAATTCCCTCAACACCGGAGAATATTCTTCTATTTTTTTTTACATAATTTTTGATACAATCTCGTATTTTTTGATCTTCTTGTAGACCTTCAGAATACTTTTTTGGTTGTGCAAACCAAATAGAACGATGTCCTTGGGTTGCACCAAGTCTAAAACCGAGTGGATTTATTTTTTGTCCCATACTCCCCCATTATTATCCATATTATAACATGTGATATCCGTGTATTTATTTATACATCTAGGTTTTTTTAAGCATAATATGGAGTATTCGGATCTTTTACACTCTTCTTCATTTAAAGAAGATATATCTTTCAATACAATTGTTATACAACAAGTGGGTCTTTTTATCGGAAAACTTCGGCCTCGAGCTCGAGGTTTTAATTTTTTCACAGTAATACTTTTGTTGACCTCAGCTTTACTAATGACTAAATTGGTTTCGTTGAGACCCATATTGTGACTAGCATTTGCTGCTACAGAATAAACCAATTTAAAAATGGGATAACATGCTCGATAAGGCATGAGTTCTAGTATCATAAGTGTTTCTTCGTAAGAACGTCCACGAATTTGATCAATTACTCTTCGTGCTTTGTGAGTGGACATACATATATGTTGACCTAAAGCGTATACTTCTGTATATCCATTCTTTTTTGTCTTCTTTATCATAAGGTTCACCTCTCACTAATGAATCATAAATATCTTTATTTTATCTCTATTCATTTTATTTTCTGATTTTACTAATTTAAATTAGTAACGACGAGATTTATTATCATTTTTCGCATGCCCTCGGAAATTTAGAGTTGGCACAAATTCTCCCAACTTATGCCCTACCATACGATCTGTTATATAAATAGGCAAATGTTCCTTTCCATTATGAATAGCAAGAGTATGACCAATCATTGTGGGTATAATGGTAGATGCTCGTGACCAAGTTATTATTATTTCTTTTTCTTCCTTTGTGTTAAGCTTATTTATTTTTTTTAATAAAAAATTTGCTACAAAAGGATTTTTTTTTAATGAACGTGTCACAGTTAATTTCACTCCTATTTTTTTTTTCTTATTTGCACATCTTTTGTTCATAAAAAAAAAAGATGTGCACGAATTCCGGAAATTGCTTATTCAATTCAATGATGCATTCCATTAATTTAATTTACAATTAAATTGTAAAATTTATCTTATTATGATTTATAGTAATTCTAGATTCATTTTATTCTATATTAATTCAATTATCTTATTTTATAAAATAATATAGAGTACTTTATATAATAATAATTTATTATATTTAAAAATAGAATTAAAATATTCGAATTTGAAATGAATCAATTCAAAAATATTTGTCTATTATGAATTTCGAAATATAGTAATCAAAAAATAATAAATCTATAAAATTACGATATCATTTTAATAAAAAAAATAGAAGATAAAATATATAAGATAAGCGGGTAGCGGGAATCGAACCCGCATCGTTAGCTTGGAAGGCTAGGGGTTATAGTCGACGTTGATTCATCATTTTGAACGTCTCTAATTCAAAACCGAACGTGAAACTTTGATTTCATTCGGCTCCTTTATGGAAGATGGAAAAAAAAGATGTAAACGAAAAAAAAACAAATTCTACCCATAACATCTATGTCAGCCTTTCTGTCTGAATGCATTCAAAAGGACCTGCTTTATAGATGATCCCTATAGAAGAAAAGAGGATTCTAACAATCTTTTCTAGTTACTTCGTTCCCTATTTCTATTTGAAATAATCCTTAGGAAAAGTCTTTTTTGTTTCCAACGAGCTAAAACAATATAATCTGTCGATGTCTCTAGTAAACCAAAGACATTGTTTAATAGCTATTTTGTTTTGCTTCAATCTCCCTTATATAAATCTCAAATTGAAGATTTAGTTACGATTAGAAATAGACCGTTCTTTCTACCTTTATCCATGGATTCCTTACTCGTTCAATTGGAAGTATGGATCCAATTCAAAAATAAATTATGTTTCGTAATTTCATGATCCAATTTTTTCAATTTATAACGGACTCTTGGATACAAATCACGAGAATTTCTATTTTTCCTCGAATTTTTCATCGATAGGAAAAGGATTAAATCCTTTTAAGAAATAAAGTTTTTGATCGAAATATAAATCAAACGAAAGACCCTTTAACTATTAAAGGGTTAATAGAACGAATCACCCTTTTACCACTAAACTATACCCGCTACAATGCTATTATTGCATATAAATCGACCTTTTGTCGAACACAAAAATAGGTCATAGTAATAAGTAATAAAAAAATAGGATCAGAAAAAAAATCATGAAAATGAGAGCGTTGACATATTTTTATCAGGAAGACTAATGAGATTAGTAAACGAGGACTCATTTAACTAATTAAATGATAAGTTTTTTTTATTCCAGTAAAAAAAAGTAAATAAAAAAAGAAAGAATAATAAGAAATGGCACTTTGATTCTGTATCATAGGAATCGAAATAATCCTTCTTATGATATGATTGTTGTTTCGATTTTTGTTATTTTATTTCAAAAGAATTTTGAGTTTTCAAATAAAATAAATCATTTTTTCTACGATTCATTGGAACAAAAAAAAAAGCCCGGCTAGGTACTGACCAGGCCAGGCCGTGGAAATAAAAAGGGACTTTTCGGACGAAATAAACAAGGTACTTTTATTGATTTTATTTATTATTTAATATATATATATTTTCATTTTATTTTTTATTTTCTTAATTTATTCAAAATTTTTTTTATTAACATTTAATAGATTGGTATTTATATATTCAAATATTGGATTGTAGATATCTCTTTTGAGCCCTTACTTTATTTAAAATCTAAATGGAATTGGAATTTCTGATAAAAGTTTTTAGATATATATTATCTATATATAGCTTTATATAGCTATCTATATAATAAATAATAAAGATATAATAAAGAGAGATAAAGAAGGGCTTTTTTCAAGCCTTACTTAATGTATCATAGTAATTATTCTTTTTCATTTTTCACAATTGGGGGAGAGATGGCTGAGTGGATTAAAGCGTCGGATTGCTAATCCGTTGTACGCGTTTTTCGTACCGAGGGTTCGAATCCCTCTCTTTCCGTTTCTGTCGATGACTTGGTATTTTTTTTTTTTATATATAGTTAAAGAAAGATGTGGAATAGATAAAAATTTGCAAATCAAGCAAGGAAAACAAAAATCTGATTTTTTATTCTTCACGTCCAGGATTACGTCCCGGGTCATTAGATAGGAATCCGAAAATGAAGAGAGAAACAAAGAATATCACTACTGTATAAACAAATAGTTTTAGAGTAAGCATTACACAATCTCCAATAGCATTTTTTTTTTTGAAAAAAAAAAAAGAGAATAGATTCTCTATTTTTATACTGCATACCCTATTTTTTGACACCAAGAAATGAAGTGATTTCTAGAAAAAAAAAAAAAAATTCAGAAAATCAGAGTTGAGTTGTTTATTAATGAAAATTTTCTTTTATACCAACAATTATATATTGTGGGGGACTCTAATAGGGTCGTTCAATGGAAAAAAAAAGTTATAACAAGAAAATGAGAGTGATCTAGATTTAGCACAGCTATACAAGAATTTCAATATTTAACTTAACGGTTCAGACTGTATGTAAGACTTATCTGATCTTATATTAGAAATTGTTAGAATTTTTTTTTCGAGTAAATCATGAATTTTTCTAGGACAGTATGAAAAATCTCATCGAAAACTTACAGCAGCTTGCCACACAAAAGCTAATAAAAAAAAGAACACAGGTATTACTGGCATAATATCTACTATTGGATTCAAAAAAGCGTAGGCCTCGGGTAATTTGGCTAAGAAAAAGCTACTTGAATAAAGGACAGAATTAAGACAGATACAGATTAAACTTAAAATATTAAGCATAACAAACATTTTGTTCTTGAAGATAATTTTTTTTTGAGTTGATTGAGTTATTAATATCTTATTATTGATATAAGGGATAAGGTAAAAATTAATAACATAAGGTAGGTCAAAAAACCTTTCTTTTCTTTGATTTGAACTCAGCCAATCAAAAATCCTTCCATTCTCAAATCAAAATAGATATAGAAGAAATCCTACTTTCATACAATATCTTAATTGAATTATATCTAATGATCAATAAATTAAGTTTCATTCGATATCTACACGTATCAAAATCCTAGCAACAATCTAATTGATTCTATCAATATTTGGACTGGAATTGACGAACAACCAATAACAATATTAGTGTTTATTAGTCTTGAATAGAAATGGGGCGTGGCCAAGTGGTAAGGCAACGGGTTTTGGTCCCGCTATTCGGAGGTTCGAATCCTTCCGTCCCAGAGTATGCGTATTATATATATCATAGTATTATGATATTATATATCATAATATTCCATAATATTATATATGATATAATCATATCAAAATTATCATATCAAAAAAAGATTGCCTTTTTTGAACAACCTTCTGTTTAAGAGTCTAATATTAGATAGAATGTGATTCTTCTTTCTTATCATTATTTTTCTTATTTTTGATTCGTCTCTAAATCATATTTTTTTCACAAATTTAATCGAGTTTAAATACCATAAGACGTAGATGGAATTGAATCCATTTTTTATCTAGGTAAAAGATGGGAACATAGATAAAAAAAAAAAGACTTTTTTAATGAAAAAAAAAGTAGGACGGGCTTTTCATCGTATGTCCATATCTTTCATATTCATATTTGAAATTCGTTATTCATAAAAAAACCTTACGTCTCATATATTTTCCATGATGTCATTTAAATTCAAAATCGAAATGTGAAAGCCTCTCTTATTCTCTATCCCTTAAATGGTGTGTGCAACTTGATTATTTTATTTCTGTGGATTTATGTGGAATTATAAATACGAAGGGCTTGCGTTTTTGGTACTAATTGAATTGAATCAATGGGATTAAGTCTCTTAAGACCGGTTTAGGCTAAAATAATTTAGAGTAAAAAAAATTGGATTTGTTTTTGATCTATCTATTTGTTTTAAATCATTGATGGGTTAATTCGAATAGGTTTTTTTTATGATAATAAAAGATAATAAAATGTCCCTTCCCTTATTGGAAAACTTTAGTCAAATAATAATATCGAGGTAGAAAACTTTCAATCAATTATTTTGAATGATTTCCTATGAATCCTTGGTACTTGAAGAAGTGTTAAACTGGCGAATCCATCCTATCAAGAAACTTGAAAATGCGGATTCAAAAAGAACGTATTTCTTATTTATTCTTAATTTTTTCTAAATTTATAGAAATAAAAAAAAAAAAAAGAATAATATATATATTCCATTTCATATTAAATAAATATTGCATTCATACAAAAAATTGTATTCATCCAATATACTAAAAGAAAATCCAATATCTAAAAGAAAATGTGGGTTTAAAAAAAAAATGGAATTCTTGCTGATACTTTTTAAGAAACTACCCATTCATAACAGTATAGATAACTATGTACCAACTAAACCAATGACTATTCATGATTCCATAATTGAATCAATTACATACCAGTTCCAAGAAACTAGAGGTTATGGTAAAACTTCGTTTAAAACGATGTGGTAGAAAGCAACGTGCGACTTGAAGGACATGATCAACTGTGGATTCTTATCTTACATCCACCATTTTCTTTTATATATAGGAATGAAGATGCTCTTGGCTCGACATCGTTTGTTCTGTTCCACTATAACCCTCATTTCATTTTGGGGAAGTTTTAATGTAAATATTACATGATGGAGCTCGAGTAGAAAGTATTAATTCATTTATCAGGGGCGGAGATCTAGGGTTAGTGTCAATCAATAAGTTGAAACAACTTCGTAAGTATATTTTCGATATAGAAATCGAAAGGATCCAATTCAAGCAAGTTTCAAATTCAAACATCAAATTTGTTGGAATTAGGAAAACTCTTTTGATCAAAAGTGTATCACGCGAGAATCAATCATTCATATGGTTCTTTGATAAAAAGAAATCACAAAAAATGGTATGTTGCTGCCATTTTGAAAGGATTAAAGATCACCGAAGTAATGTCTAAACCCAATGATTCAAAGCAAAGATAAAGGATCCCGGAACAAGGAAATACCTTTTTTAATTGTTTTAATAACTAAACTTGTTAATTGTCTCAATAACTAAACTAGATCAGAATGAAGAATAGAATAGATTCTAAAGGAGACAGGCAAAAAGGGGGTTATAGACGGCTCAATAAATGAAATGCTTAAAGGTTTTCCTTTGAGTGAGAGTTACCCAACTTGAGTTATGAGGATACAAATAAGAATTTTTTTTTTAATTTCTTTTTTGGAAAAGAATAAAAAAAAAATGAAATCATAGTCTAATTGATTTGATAATCTATGGATCTATTTTACATTAATTAGAATTCTATACATATACATAACTTCAAATTTTCTCGAGCCGTACGAGGAGAAAACTTCTTATACGGTTCTGGGGGGGGTATTGTTAATCTACATCTATCCCAATGAGCCGTTTATCGAATCGTTGCAATTGATGTTCGATCCCGAAGAGAGGGAAGAGATCTTCGTAAGGTGGGTTTTTATGATCCGATAAAGAATCAAACCTATTTAAATGTTCCTGCAATTCTATATTTTCTTGAAAAAGGTGCTCAACCTACAGGAACTGTTCATGATATTTCAAAGAGGGCTGCGGTTTTTACGGAATTTGACCTGAATCAATAACCGAAAAATTCAATTAATGAAATAAAAAAAAAAAGAGGGTGTGGATGACTTGTCTATAGCTTTGGATAACCTTTTCTCTATTATTTCCCCCCTCTCTTGTTCTACTACACTTATTTATTAAAGATCAATCAAGTGAATAAATGAAATAATTGGTTTTATACTAGAAATAGAAAATTTGGACATTACCATCAATGGGTTGGTTTTTGTTGGAAATCTATGAACAAATAAAAAAACACAAGGGATTACGCTTGTTTATTCTACTTATATTTATTTATTGATTGAATAAACCCGAGATTTTTTTCTACTTTACTTCTTCCTTACCTTAATTTATTCTTTCGCCTACACTTTTTTTTTTCTATTTATGTTCATTATCTCTATCGTGCCAATCCAACACAACTCCGTAGTTTTTTCTTTTTTTATTTATTTTCTCTTTTTTTCATTTTAATTATTATATATTTTATATATATTATATATATATTTTCCTATTTCTATTTATTTCAATTAATAGAAATATATAATTTATAGATGAAATATTAATAAATAGATATTTCAATTGACTAATTAAATTGAATAATGAAATATAAATAAAAAAAGAAAGATATTCAATTGAAATTGTTATTTCTATTTTTTTTTTTTTTTTTATTCTTTTGTGTTCTCCATTGTATTCGTTTTTCACTATTCACATTCATATTGACAACAGTGGATCAAACAAATATAATCCGATTGTGGATAAATAGATCTAGTTATCTCCGCTTCATAGACTTGGTTTTTTTTTATTTTACTTCATTCAATTCACATGATGGGCTCATTGGATTTTCTGTGATACAAGAAGTTACTTTTGTGTGATATACAAATTTTGATTCAAAAAAAAATAGATAATCTAAGAAGGGATAACATAAGATAAGATACAAGAGACGGTATATCCATTTTTTTTTTTTTATTTGATTCCATTTGATATTTTATTTGATTACGTCGTGCAATTCCATTTCATTTTTGATTCTGATTGTATCTGCACATACTAATTCTTTTTTTTATTCGGGTTGCTAACTCAATGGTAGAGTACTCGGCTTTTAAGTGCGGCTAGCATCTTTTACACATTTGTATGAAGTAACAGATTCGTCCATACTATCGGTAGAGTTTGTAAGACCACGACTGATCCTGAAAGGAATGAATGGAAAAAACAGCATGTCGTATCAATGGGGAATTCGGGGAATATTTTTACCTGATGGGTTCAAAAGCTTGTTTGAATTCTTGATGTGGAACAAAATCAATTTCAAGTCGGGTCGAATGAATAAATGGATAGAGCTCTAGGGCTCCAATTCTAGAGAAATAAAAAGCAACGAGCTTATGTTCTTAATTTGAATGATTACCCGATCTAATTATACGTTAAAAAGATATTAGTGCTTGATGCGGGAAGGACTTTTCTCATGAGCGGATTATCGATTTTTTTATGAGTCCTAACTATTAGTTATTCTACATTAGGGGTAGAGATGAATGTGTAGAAGAAGCAGTATATTGATAAAGATCTTTTTTTTTTCCAAAATCAAAAGAGCGATTGCGTTGAAAAAATAAAGGATTTCTAACCATCTTGTTATCCTAAAATAAACATAAACCAATTAGAAGGAAAAAGAAAAGAGCGGATAGAGAGTTCGTTGATGAGTCTTACCTGTTTACGAGGTATATATTCTTATTCTTTAATACCTTGTTTTGACTGTATCGCACTATGTATCATTTGATAACCCAATAAATTCATTATACTATCCCTGGTTCAAATCTAATTGAAAATGGAAGAATTTCAAGGATATTTAGAACTTGATAAATCTCGGCAACACAACTTCCTATACCCACTTCTCTTTCGGGAGTATATTTATGCATTTGCTCATGATCATTTTTTAAATGGATCCATTTTGTTGGAAAATGTGGGTTATGACAAGAAATCCAGTTTACTAATTGTAAAACGTTTAATTACTGGAATGTATCAACAGAATCATTTGATTATTTCCACTAATTATTATAACCAAAATCATTTTTTGGGGTACAACAAAAATTTGTATTCTCAAATTCTATCAGAAGGGTTTGCACTCATTGTGGAAATTCCATTTTCCTTACGATTAGTATCTTCCTTAGAAGAAGCAGAAATCACAAAATCTTATAATTTACGATCAATTCATTCAATATTTCCTTTTTTAGAGGATAAATTCCCACATTTTAATTATGTGTCAGATGTATTAATACCATACCCCCTCCATCTGGAAATTTTGGTTCAAATTATTCGCTATTGGGTGAAAGATGCCTCTTCGTTGCATTTATTACGGTTTTTTCTTCACGAGTATTGTAATTGGAATAGTCTTATTACTCCAAATAAATTGATTTCTTTTTTTTCAAAAGAA